TTATTTATTATCTGATATGTCAGGGTTGAAATTATTTTATCAATATTTGGTCCTAATATTAAGGCTTGTAAAAAAAATTATTATGCGTAAATTTTTATGTGATGTATATATATATATATAATGTGGTGGCATAAATCAACACCTACTATAATTTGTTGATTTTGATACGCTTAGTCGAGTCTTCCTTGGTTTCGGGGTTTGACAAGGATAAACAGGAATCGCCTAGCGTAGGGGGTAAGGGGGTTTGTCGCGCAAAAACCAAAAGGGGGCATATAGTATAAAGCTGTGTTGAATAAGAGTATGTTATGCACTTGAATTCTAAATATGCAATGCTTAAGATTATGTCTTTCCATCATTCATTCACATTAATCGCATGCAAGAAAAATGTTCAACCTTAATTTACCAGTTGCGCCTGCACTTTGAGATGTATAGGAAAGGTAGACCAAAAAAGGGAACGTTATGCATATAAGAGAATGCTCGGCATGGTGGGTAACGAGTCGTATGTACCACACCATTAACCAAATGCCAGTATAATTATCTGTATGTGGAGTTATGCAGTTATGTCCCTGAAATAGGAACCAAATGCCAGTAATAGTTCACTAAGTGCTACCCTCACAATTATTGTCCCTGACCCATCACAAATAATATGCCTTTATCTATACTGGTTGGTGGTTTCTTACTACATTAATATTTGACGTACAGATGTAAGTTGAGTATTTCAAGGAAAATTCTGAGGACAAATTTTATGGGGAGATATCTCTTAGTTGTAGTTGGATAATATGGGGTATAATATTATTATGGTTTATGCACACCATAATTATTATTACATGCTTTATGGTCTAATTATTCAATAGGTGATTATACATTAATGTACTAATCCATTAATGTAATATTATGCATAATATGTACTATACCATAAGCAGAAAATAGTTAAATTTAGAATGCTGGCTTTGGGAGCCAGCGGTGGGAGTTAAAATCTCCCTTTTCTGGCGCTAGGGAGGACTTTAACCTCCGATCTTCGGATTACAAGACCGATGCTTTAAGGCTAAGCTACTAGGGCAAGCTCATTCTAATGCCTTGTTTTCTAGTCATCCCGCCAGTGGAATTAGTACTAAAAACAGTGTAAAGTAAAGAATAGATGCAAGTTGCCCGATGATAATAAATGGGTGTTCTACTGGCATCCCTCCAATTCATGTTAAGATAAGTATGTCGGCGACTAGGGTTCAAAAGAGAAATTGAGTAATTGGTCGAAATGCCAGGCCTCGTTGTTTTGATGTGTGAAGGATAGGTACTACCACCAAAACTAGGATTGAAGACAGTAGGGCTAGGACTCCTCCTAATTTGTTGGGAATTGATCGAAGGATAGCATAGGCAAATAGGAAGTATCATTCTGGTTTAATATGGGGAGGTGTTACTAGGGGGTTAGCGGGGGTAAAGTTGTCGGGGTCGCCTAAAAGATTAGGGGAAAATAGTGAAAGCGAAGTTAAGGCCAGAAGGACTACTGCAAAGCCCAGTAAGTCTTTATATGAGAAATAGGGGTGAAATGATACCTTATCAGCGTCTGAGTTTAGTCCTATAGGGTTATTTGAGCCTGTTTCGTGGAGGAAGAGTAGATGTAAAATAGTGGCTGCGGCAATAATGAAGGGCAGGAGGAAATGGAAGGCAAAGAATCGTGTTAGTGTTGCATTATCTACTGAGAATCCGCCTCAAATTCATTGGACTAGGGTATTTCCCACATAAGGGACTGCAGATAGGAGGTTAGTGATCACTGTGGCCCCTCAAAAGGATATTTGTCCTCATGGTAAAACATAGCCGACGAATGCTGTTATCATGACAAGTAGGAGAAGAATTACTCCAATATTCCAAGTCTCTTTGAAAAGGTAAGATCCATAATATAATCCTCGGGCAATGTGAATATAAATGCAAATAAAGAAAAATGATGCGCCATTGGCATGGATATTACGAATAAGTCACCCGTAGTTTACATCACGGCAGATGTGGGCCACGGATGAGAAGGCAGTGGTGATATCAGATGTGTAATGTATGGCTAGGAATAGTCCTGTTAAGATTTGGGTAATTAAGCATAGTCCTAGTAGTGAGCCAAAATTTCATCATACTGAAATGTTGGAGGGAGCTGGGAGGTCAACTAGTGCATCATTAGCAATTTTGATTAGAGGATGTGTTTTTCGTAGGCTTGCCATTAAAGGGTTTTTATAGTTGAATAACAACGGTGGTTCTTCAAGTCACTGGTCCCGGTTAAAATCCGGGTAAAAATTATGACTTATCTAGTATCTTTACTATTAATAGCTCTAATTGTTGGGTTGGTTGCTGTAGCTTCTAATCCGGCACCTTATTTTGCTGCTTTAGGTTTAGTGGTAGCGGCTGGGGTTGGGTGCGGCGTATTAATTAGCCATGGGGGATCTTTTTTATCCTTAGTTCTTTTTTTAATTTATTTGGGGGGAATGCTTGTGGTGTTTGCCTATTCAGCAGCTTTGGCCGCTGAGCCATTTCCGGAGTCCTGGGGGGACCGTTCTGTATTAGGTTATGTTGTGGTTTATTTAGTTGGAGTGGGGTTAGTGATGAATTTTTTTTGTGGGGAGTGATATGAGGGTTCTTGAATAATTGTTGACACTTTTAAGGAGTTTACTATACTGCGGGGGGATATTAGTGGTGTGGCTATAATATACTCGTCGGGAGGAGGTGTATTAGTAATTTGTGCATGGGTGTTGCTTTTAACTTTATTTGTGGTTCTTGAATTAACTCGGGGGTTAAGTCGAGGTTCTCTTCGAGCAGTTTAAGCTATGGCTAGAAGGATAGCAATGGTTGTGGTTAAAAGGAAAATTGTTAGGTATGTCTTAATTATACCCTGTTGTATATCACTTACAGTTTTAGCTATTTTTACTTGAAGCGAAGATGCTCCTTTTGGGCCTGTGGCTTCAAATCATGTTTGATCAACTAGTTGGGTGGCAATTGATTGACCTAGGGTTAGGTTAAGTTTGGGGGTTAATCGGTGGATGATTGTGGGGAAATATCCGAGTATGTTTGAGAAGTGATGTAGAGGTATTGTAGGAGTAATTTTAAATTGTTTATTTGTTATAGCGGTTAGTTCTAGGGCTGTAAGCAGGCCAATGATTGTGACTAATAGGGCAGTTAGTTTAAGAATAGGGGGCATGCTTATAATAGGCGTTTTTGAGGGTAAAAAGTTTAATGTAATAATTAGTCCAGTAATAATACTTCCTCAGGCGAGTCGTTTGATTGGATTAATAACGGAGGGATTATTTTCATTAATGGGTGATAGAGGCAGGAATCGAGGGGTTCCCATTGTAACAAAGTATACCACACGGAAGCTATATACTGCAGTAAAAGAGGTAGCAATAAGTGTGAGAACTAGGGCTCAGGCGTTTAGGTGAGAGGTATTTAGGGCTTCAATAATAGCATCTTTTGAGAAAAAGCCGGCTAAAAAGGGAGTACCTGTGAGTGCCAGGCTACCAATTGTAAGACAAGTCGAGGTTATTGGTATTAAGTTTTGTAATCCCCCCATCTTACGGATATCCTGTTCATCATTTAGACTATGGATAATTGATCCGGAGCATAGGAATAATATGGCTTTAAAAAAAGCGTGTGTGCAAATATGAAGGAATGCCAGTTGTGGTTGATTTAATCCAATCGTGACCATTATAAGTCCAAGTTGGCTTGATGTGGAGAATGCAACAATTTTTTTGATGTCATTTTGGGTGAGGGCACAGGCCGCTGTAAATAGGGTCGTTAGGGCACCTAGGCATAGGCAAGTTGTTAACGCAAAATTGTTATTTTCTATAAGGGGGTGAAGGCGAATGAGGAGGAAGATCCCAGCTACAACTATAGTGCTGGAGTGGAGTAGGGCAGATACTGGCGTGGGGCCCTCTATGGCAGAGGGCAGTCAGGGATGTAGCCCAAATTGGGCTGATTTTCCTGTTGCGGCTAGGATTAGGCCAAGAAGGGGGAGGGTTATATCAAAGTTTTTTGATAAGAAGAAGACTTGTTGAATTTCTCATGAGTTAAGATTTATTGCAAGTCAGGCTATGGTCATAATTAGGCCGATGTCGCCTACTCGATTATATAAGACGGCTTGTAGGGCTGCTGTGTTAGCATCTGCTCGTCCGTATCATCAGCCAATTAGGAGAAAGGATATAATTCCTACTCCCTCTCAGCCAATAAAAAGTTGAAATATATTATTTGCTGTAACAAGTAAAATTATAGCTACAAGGAATAGTAGTAAATATTTGAAAAATCGGTTTATAAATGGATCGGAGTGCATGTACCAGGATGCAAATTCAAGAATGGATCAAGTTACGTAGAGGGCAATTGGCGTAAAGATGATGGAGTAGTGGTCAAATTTGAAGCTAATATTAATATCAAAGGGGGCGGTGTTTATTCAGTGTCAGTTAGTGACAATAGTTTCGGTTCCTTGATCTAGAAAAATTATTAGTGGGAGCAGGCTTACTAGAAATGCAGTACTTACAGAGGTTTTAACATGTGTAACTGCTCATTTTTGGTCCTGTGGGTCAGGGTTAAGAGTGGTTAGAAGTGGGTAAATAAGGATAGCAATTACTAGGATAAGTGAGGAAGAAAGGATTAGAGTTGTTGAGTACATAGCTTTTACTTGGATTTGCACCAAGAGTTTCTGGTTCCTAAGACCAACGGATGAGCTGTTATCCTTTAAAAGCGCGAGGAAACCACGGAGTTTAACCGTGGGTTATAAGGATTAGCAGTACTTATTGCCTCGGGCCTTCCTCGGTGAGTAAGGGGATTTTAACCCCTGTCTTTAGAATCACAATCTAGTATTTTATTTAAACTATACTTACTAGAAGCATCAGCCTCACATGAGCTCCGGCTTTGCAATTAAGAGAATGACTGGAATGAGGTGAAGGGTTAACAGTAGATGTTCTCGGGTGTGAAATGGTGGGAGATCAGTGATGTGTGGGGGTGTTGGGCCTCGTTGAGATATTAGGAAAAGATATAGGGAGTAGCCGGCTGTAATTAGAGTACCAGTCCCTGTGAGAAGGATGGTTCAGGGGGATCAATTGAATAAAGTAGAGATGATGGTTAATTCTCCTATAAGGTTGGGTAAAGGGGGGAGTGCTAGGTTGGCCAAATTAGCAATGAACCATCAGGTGGCTGTTAATGGGAAAATTATTTGTAATCCTCGAGCAAGAATTATGGTTCGGCTATGTGTTCGCTCGTAGGCGGTGTTGGCTAGGCAGAATAGTGCGGATGACACTAGTCCATGAGCAATTATTAAAATAATTGCACCTGTAAACCCCCATGGGGTTTGAATTAAGATTCCTCCGGCTACTAGGCCCATGTGACTAACGGATGAGTAGGCGATTAGGGATTTTAGGTCTGTTTGCCGAAGGCAAATTGAGCCCGTTATGATAATGCCTCATAGGGCTAAAATAATAAAAGGGTAGGCTAGTTCTTTAGAGAGTGGATCTAGCATAACTATTATTCGTATTATGCCATATCCTCCTAGTTTTAAGAGAACTGCGGCAAGGACTATAGATCCTGCTACGGGGGCCTCGACATGTGCTTTAGGCAGTCAGAGGTGAACGCCATAGAGAGGCATTTTAACAAGAAATGCAATTAAACACCCAGCTCATCAGAATATGTGGCCTCAAGAGTATTGGGTCAGGGGTTGCGAGTATTGCAGAATTAATATTGAAAGAGTTCCGGTGGAGTGCTGGAGAAGTAGAAGTGCCACTAGGAGTGGTAATGATCCTGCTAGGGTATAAAAGAGAAAATAAGTCCCTGCATTTAGGCGTTCAGTTTGATTGCCCCATCGGGTAATAATAATTAAGGTGGGGATGAGGGTGGCTTCAAATATGATATAAAATATAATAATTTCCGTAGCACCAAATGCTATAATTAGGAAGGCCTGTAATGACACCAGGAGGGTAATATAGAGTCGCTGACGGTTAACAGGCTCTGGGTTGATATGATTCTGGCTAGCTAGAATTATTAATGGGAGAAGCCAGCATGTGAGGACTAGTAGTGGGGTGGATAGCGGGTCTGTGGCTATATGCATATTAGAAGTGGACCAGCCTGTTTCAGATGTTCAGCATAATCATGATATGCTGATTAGGGCAATTAAAAGGCTATAGGCAGTTGTTAATGGTCATAATCATTTTGGTGACGATAGCCAAATTGTTGGAAAGAGCATAATTGTGGGGATTAATACTTTTAGCATTGTAGAAGGTTAAGGTTTTGTAAACGGTCAGTTCCATGGGTTCGAGCTGTGGCAACAAGTAGTGCTAGGCCTGCGCTGGCTTCGCAGGCCGAGAATGCTAGTAGGAGCATTGGTGCCGCGGAGAATCCTGTTATTTCAAATTGTAAGGCCCAAAGGGCCAGTGCAATAAATAGTGATAATATCATCCCCTCTAGGCATAGCAGAGCAGATAGGAGGTGGGTGCGGTGGAATGTTAGGCCTATTAGTCCTAGAATAAAGGCGGAGCTAAAGCTGAAGTGTACGGGTGTCATAAGGGAGTCGTGGAGTTGAACCACGGTCTTCTGAGCCGAAATCAGAGGTCTTTCTTTGGACTAACACCCTATTCTGCTCATTCTAGGCCCCCTTGAGTTCATTCATAAACTAAGCCTAGTGTTAGGAGAATCAATACGGCTGAGGCCCAGAGAAGAGTTCCGGTGGGGTTAAAGAGTTGGTCTCCTCAGGGCAGGGGGAGAAGAAGTGCAATTTCTAAATCGAATAGAAGAAAGAGAATGGCAACTAAGAAGAATCGGATTGAAAATGGCAGTCGGGCAGATCCAAGGGGGTCGAATCCACATTCATATGGTGAAAGTTTTTCTGCATCTGGATTTATTTGTGGAAGTCAGAAAGATACAATAGCTAAAATTAATGATAAGGTTATTGAAATTACTAAGATGGTAATAACTAAGTTCATTATCTTTCCTTGGGGTTTAACCAAGACTAGGTGATTGGAAGTCACTTGTACTAACTTTAGATACTAGAAAGATATGAGCCTCATCAGTAAATTGATACGTAGAGGAATAGTCAGACTACGTCAACGAAGTGTCAGTATCATGCGGCAGCTTCAAAGCCGAAGTGATGTTCAGATGTAAAGTGGTACTGGATTTGGCGGAGAAGGCAGACAGCCAAGAAGGAGGAGCCAATAATTACGTGGAGCCCATGGAAGCCTGTAGCTACAAAAAATGTAGAGCCGTAGACACCATCTGCAATAGTGAATGGGGCTTCATAATATTCTATTGCCTGCAGGGCTGTGAAATAAAGCCCAAGGATAATAGTAAGTGTAAGGGATTGAATGGCTTGTTTTCGCTCACCTTCTATGAGGCTGTGGTGTGCTCATGTTACTGTTACTCCCGATGCTAAAAGAACGGCGGTATTAAGCAGGGGAACTTCGAAGGGATCTAGGGGTGTGATTCCCGTGGGTGGTCAGCATCCTCCCAGTTCGGGGGTTGGTGCTAAACTTGAATGATAAAAGGCTCAGAAAAAGCCTAGGAAGAAGAATACTTCTGATGTAATGAAAAGAATTATACCGTATCGTAGGCCTTTTTGAACTGGGGGAGTGTGATGGCCTTGGAAGGTCCCTTCGCGAATAATATCTCGTCATCATTGATATATGGTTAGAAGAAGTAAAATTAATCCGAGGATTATTAATGTGGTGGAGTGAAAATGGAATCAGATTGCTAGGCCGGATGTTAATAGTAGGGCTCCGACTGCGCCAGTCAGTGGTCATGGGCTTGGGTCAACCATATGATACGCATGTGCTTGGTGGGCCATTAGACGTTTTCTTGAAGATATAGGCTTAACAGAAGGACAAATACATACGCCTGGATTATAGCTACGGCCACTTCTAGCAGGGTTAACAGGAATAAGACGGTGGCAGTTAGAATTGCTACTGTGGGCATCATAGGAAGTAATACAAATACAGCGGTAGCAATTAACTGAATTAATAGATGTCCGGCGGTTAAATTGGCTGTTAGTCGAACACCTAGGGCTAGTGGGCGAATAAGTAAACTAATTGTTTCGATAATAATTAAAACAGGAATTAATGGAATAGGGGTCCCTTCTGGCAAGAGGTGGCCTAGTGCAACTGTTGGTTGGTTGCGTATTCCAATAAGGACTGTGGCAAGTCACAGTGGAACTGCGAATCCCATATTTAAAGACAGCTGCGTTGTTGGGGTAAAAGTGTATGGTAGAAGTCCTAGTATATTAATTGTAATTAAGAAGATTATTAAGGAGGCAAATAATAGGGCCCATTTGTGTCCGCCTACATTTAGTGGCAGTATCAATTGGTTAGTAAAGCGATTAATTACTCAACTTTGAATAGTAATTAAGCGATTGTTAATTCATCGGGTTGAAGGGGTGGGGTACATTACTCAGGGCAGGGCAATGGCAATGGCGATTAATGGAATTCCTAGATATGACGGGCTTGCAAATTGATCAAAGAAGCTTATTGCCATGGTCAGTCTCAGGGTTGGGCTTTATGTTCTTCTGTACTAAGGGGGGTTGGTTCATTAGGAGAAACATGGTTTAGGACTTTTGTGGGGAGGATGGTTAAGAAAATTAATCATGAAAATAATAAGATTGCGAATCAGGGGGCAGGGTTCAATTGTGGCATTTCATCAGGGGTGGTTGGGAAGCACCAATCTTTGGCTTAAAAGGCCAACGCTGTAGCCCAAATTTAGCTTCCTGGTGAGGCGGTTGTTGGTATAAGTATGGGTTTTCTAGCAAAAGTCCTCGTCTATTATAAGTGTGACTTCTTGTATAGTTGCTTCTTCTAGTAAAACTGAGGATCAAAATTCAAAGTGTTCAAGCGGAACGGCTTCAACAACAATTGGTATAAAGCTGTGGTTAGCCCCACAAATTTCGGAGCACTGTCCGTAGAATACTCCGGGGCGAGAGGCAATAAAGGCAGTTTGGTTTAGGCGACCTGGAACACCGTCTATTTTGACACCAAGGGATGGAACAGCTCAAGAATGGAGCACGTCTTCGGCAGAGACTAGAACGCGAATTGGTGATTCCATTGGAACAACTATTCGGAAATCAGCCTCAAGAAGTCGAAACTGACCGGGGGTTAAATCTTTTGTTGGAATTATATACGAGTCAAAGCCTAAGTCCTCATAGTCAGTATATTCATAGCTTCAGTACCATTGGTGGCCCATGGCTTTAATGGTAAGGTGGGGGTCATTGATCTCATCTATAAGATATAGAATTCGAAGGGAGGGGAGGGCAATTAAAACAAGAATTACAGCCGGTAAAACAGTCCACACAATCTCAATTTCTTGAGAGTCTAAGATGTATTTATTAGTTAATTTTGTAGAGACTATAGCAACGATAATGTAAAGTACAAGGGTGCTAATTAAAAATACAATTATTAGTGCATGATCGTGGAAGTGAAGAAGTTCTTCTATAACGGGTGATGCCGCGTCTTGGAATCCTAGTTGTGAGGGATGTGCCATTAAGCTTTAAGCTTAAGACATGCAGGAATCTAACCTACAATTTCACCTTGACAAGGTGATGTAATTACAAGTTTACTAATGTCTTAAAAGGAAGTGGCAGAGTGGTTATGCGGCTGGCTTGAAACCAGCACATGGGGGTTCAATTCCTCCCTTCCTCGGTTAATTTGATTGAACTTGGACAAATGCAGGTTCCTCAAATGTGTGGTAAGGTGGAGGGCATCCGTGAAGTCATTCAGCATTTGTTGCGGTAAGTTCTACGGATAAAACTTCTCGTTTGGAGGCAAAGGCTTCTCATAAGATAAACAGGAACATAATTACGGCTACTAGAGAAATTATTGATCCAATGGATGAAACTGTATTCCACAGAGTGTAAGCGTCTGGATAATCTGAGTATCGTCGGGGTATCCCTGCAAGGCCGAGGAAATGTTGTGGAAAGAAAGTGAGGTTAACACCTAAAAATATAACCGCGAAGTGGATTTTAGTTCAAGTGCTATGCAGGGTATATCCTGTAAATAGAGGAAATCAGTGGACAAAGCCGGCCATAATGGCAAAGACTGCCCCCATTGAGAGCACATAGTGGAAGTGGGCAACTACATAATATGTATCATGGAGTACAATGTCGATGGATGAGTTGGCTAGGACAATCCCAGTTAATCCTCCCACTGTAAATAGGAAAATGAACCCAAGGGCCCATAGTAAGGGGGTCTCCCATTTGATTGAGCCTCCGTGAAGTGTGGCTAATCAGCTAAAAACTTTTACGCCCGTGGGGATAGCAATAATTATTGTAGCGGATGTAAAGTATGCACGAGTATCAACGTCCATCCCGACTGTAAACATATGGTGAGCTCATACAATGAAGCCTAGGAGGCCGATGGCCATCATAGCTCAGACCATCCCCATATATCCGAAGGGTTCTTTTTTGCCTGCGTAGTAGGCTACGACGTGTGAAATAATACCGAACCCCGGCAAAATTAAGATATAAACTTCTGGGTGGCCAAAGAACCAGAATAAATGTTGATATAGAATAGGGTCCCCTCCGCCCGCCGGGTCAAAAAATGTGGTATTTAGATTCCGATCTGTTAGGAGTATTGTAATTCCAGCAGCTAAGACAGGCAAAGATAGTAAGAGAAGAACAGCGGTTACAAGAACTGCTCATACAAATAGGGGAGTTTGGTACTGTGAGATGGCTGGGGGTTTTATATTAATTGTTGTGGTAATAAAATTGATTGCCCCCAGAATAGATGAAACCCCTGCTAAATGCAGGGAAAAGATAGTAAGGTCTACAGATGCACCTGCGTGGGCAAGGTTACCGGCGAGTGGGGGATAAACAGTTCAGCCTGTCCCGGCCCCAGCCTCAACACCAGAAGATGCTAGTAAGAGAAGGAACGAGGGTGGCAGTAGTCAAAAGCTTATATTATTTATTCGAGGAAATGCCATGTCTGGTGCCCCAATTATTAGAGGAACTAGCCAATTGCCAAATCCACCAATAAGAATTGGCATTACTATAAAGAAAATTATTACAAAGGCATGTGCAGTAACAATGACATTATAGATTTGGTCATCTCCAAGGAGGGACCCGGGTTGGCTAAGCTCAGCACGAATTAGAAGACTGAGGGCGGTTCCAACCATCCCGGCTCAGGCACCAAATACAAGGTAAAGGGTACCAATATCTTTGTGATTAGTAGAGAAGAATCAGCGTGTGATTGCCACAGGTAGGATGGCCGAAGTCAGGTGGCGGGTTGTAACCCCGAAGATAGAGGTTGAATCCTCTTCCTATCAAGCCCCGTGGTGAAGACCATATTGGATTGCAAATCCAAAGACGCAGATTGACGTCTGCCGGGGCTTTCCCGCCTTGCTCGTCTGACGGCGGGAAAGTAGATGAATGCTCGCTGGTTTGGGCGCTTAGCTGTTAACTAAGAGTTTGTAGGATCGAGGCCTTCTCATCTAGAAAGGCTTTAGCTTAATTAAAGTGTCTGGTTTGCATTCAGAAGATGTGGGATAGTGTCTCGCAAGTCTTATCAGGGGCTAGGAGATTTTAACTCCTGCTTAGAGCTTTGAAGGCTCTTGGTCTAGTTATCCTAAGCCCCTAGGTAGTTAATGCTAGGATGGCGGGGGTAATGGGAAGAAGACCTAAGGTAAACATAGTGGATAGAGCTAAGACCAGGGTCGATTGGGTGCCGGAGCTTCGTCAGGGTACTATAAAATTAATTGTAACAGGTGAAATTGTTAGGGCTATCGCATAACAGAGGCGTAAATAAAAATATAGGCTTAGTAGAGCCGCTAGGGCTATAACTGTTGCGGTGAGGGGTAGTTCTTGTTTTGTTAATTCTTGTAAAATTAATCATTTGGGTATAAATCCAGTTAGTGGGGGTAGTCCTCCTAGGGAGAGGAGGGCCAAAGCTGTCGTGGCTATAAGAGTTGGTGTTTTTGCTCATGCTGAAGAAAGTGTATTAATTTTTGTAGCCAGTGATATTTTAAATGAGAGGAATGCTGTGGCTGTCATGAAAATGTATGTCCCTAGTGCCAGGAGAGTTAGTTGAGGGGCAAATTGTAAAACAATAATTATTCAGCCCATGTGAGCAATGGAGGAATAAGCCAGGATTTTTCGTAGTTGGGTTTGATTTAGGCCACCTCATCCTCCAATAAGGGTAGATAGAAGGCCCAGTGAAGATAGAAGATGGGGGTCAATTGTAGGGGCTACTTGAATGATTAATGCAAATGGTGCTAGTTTTTGTCATGTTGATAAAATAAGTCCTGTTGTTAGGTTAAGACCTTGGAGAACTTCTGGTAATCAGAAGTGTACAGGGGCTAGGCCAATTTTTAGTGCTAGTGCTGCAATAACTAAGGTTGAGGCTAGTGGGTGAGATAAATTATTAATATCTCATTCTCCTATTATTCATGCATTTGTTGTAGCTGCAAATAGGATTATAGCTGCGGCTGTTGCTTGTGTAAGAAAATATTTGGTTGTGGCTTCAACTGCTCGTGGATGATGTTGTTGTGCTATAAGGGGGATGATTGCTAGGGTATTAATTTCTAACCCTATTCAGGCTAATAATCAGTGGGAGCTTGCGAAGGTTAATGTGGTTCCTAGTCCTAGGCTGGACAGTAAGATAACTAGTACGTAAGGGTTCATTGATAGGAGAGGGATTTTAACCGTCATGTTCGGGGTATGGGCCCGAAAGCTTTATTAGCTGACCTTATCTTAGAAAGTGGTGTAGAGGAAGCACTAGGAGTTTTGATCTCCTGAGCATGGGTTCGATTCCCTTCTTTCTAGGAACTGGAGGGGCTTTAACCCTCATAAGCCACTCTATCAAAGTGGTCCTTGGGCATTCAGGCACGGTTCCTGCAATTAGAGTTGTGGAGGGAGGCCTGCAAATGCAATTGGGAGGGCAGTATGTCATAGAACCAGGGCTAAGGTTAATGGTAAGAAGTTTTTCCACACCAGGTGCATTAATTGGTCATAGCGGAATCGTGGGTAAGAGGCTCGGACCCATAAAAATACTATAGAAAGGAGTGCGGCTTTAGTTATTAAATTAATTGTTGTGAGCTCGGGGAGGGTTGGAAAATGTGAGGCACCAAGAAAGAGGACGGCTGATAGGGTATTTATTAATAAAATGTTAGCATATTCGGCCAGGAAAAAGAGGGCGAAGGGTCCTCCCGCATATTCTACATTAAACCCTGATACTAACTCAGATTCACCTTCGGTTAGGTCAAAGGGCGCTCGGTTAGTTTCTGCTAGTGTAGAGATATATCATATTGCTGCTAGTGGTCAGGCTGGGATGAGAAGTCAAATGCCTTCTTGGGTAATGTTAAATATTTGTAGTGTATAACCCCCTGAGAAGATGATTACTGAAAGAAGAATTAATCCTAAGCTAACTTCATAAGAAATCGTTTGGGCTACGGCTCGCAGGGCGCCGATTAATGCATATTTTGAATTTGAGGCTCAACCTGATCCAAGGATTGAGTATACGGCAAGGCTCGAGAGGGCTAAAATGAATAGAACACCCAGGTTAAGGTCTATAACGGGATGAGGTATAGGAATTGGGGCTCATAATGTCATAGCTAATGTAAGTGCAAGTATAGGGGTGGCTAGAAATAGAAAGGGGGATGATGAAGATGGGCGGATTGGTTCTTTAATAAATAGTTTTACTCCATCTGCAATTGGTTGAAGAAGGCCGTATGGTCCAACAATATTTGGGCCTTTACGTAATTGTATATAACCTAAAACTTTTCGTTCAACTAGTGTAAGAAATGCTACTGCTAGGAGGACGGGGACGATGTACGCGAGAGGGTTAATTAAATGAATTAATAGAGTGTTTAGCATGAACTAAGAAGAGGATTTGAACCTCTGGCTGAAAGGGCTTAGGCCTTTTGCAATTACCATGCTCTGCCATCTTAGTATGGCTTTATCTTTGCCTAAATTGTAGGTCCTCCATTTGTTTAATTTAGTTGTATTCATTAATTAGGGGTGAGGCATACTTTTAGCATGGGCCTCCCTTTTCCGGTCCTTTCGTACTAGGAAAAGTGACATTTACAGATAGAAACTGACCTGGATTGCTCCGGTCTGAACTCAGATCACGTAGGACTTTAATCGTTGAACAAACGAACCCTTAATAGCGGCTGCACCATTAGGATGTCCTGATCCAACATCGAGGTCGTAAACCCCCTCGTCGATATGGACTCTGGGAGAGGATTGCGCTGTTATCCCTAGGGTAACTTGGTCCGTTGATCGGCCTATTGGCCGGATCATTGTTGGTCAGATTTTCTGTGTCTTAGAAATGTCTTTCTTGGTTTTAGGTTTATTATCCCAATCCACTCGGAGGATATATTTTTCTCCGTGGTCGCCCCAACCGAAGGTAAAGTTCCATTATCCGCTAAAGTTTTACACTTATTAATAAAGTTGTTTGACGCGGCTGGGCTTGAACCTTAAGCTCCAAAGGGTCTTCTCGTCTTGTATATTCATGTCCGCTTCTGCACGGGCAGATCAATTTCACTGACTTGGAAAGGGAGACAGCTAAGCCCTCGTTTAGCCATTCATACAGGTCTTCATTTAAAAGACAAGTGATTGCGCTACCTTTGCACGGTCAAAATACCGCGGCCGTTGAACTTGTGGTCACTGGGCAGGCTGGACCTCCTATACTTTGAATTTTGCAGGAGGCGATGTTTTTGGTAAACAGGCGAGGCTTGTGTTTGCCGAGTTCCTTCCCTTCCTTTTAGTCTTTCCTTTGGGCATTCCAGTGTGGGGTTAACGATTGGGTTTGTATAATTTTCTTGTGATCTCTATTAATTACATTGCCCTCTTTTATTGGGTTCGTTAATTGCCGGTGGCTTATCCGGGCTGGCTTACACTTATGCTTGGAGAGAAATATTGTCTCTTGTTACTCATTTTAGCATAATCTCTTCCATGGTGGCATGGAGCGGCCTAATATACTTAGGGGAGTTGGATGTTTTATTGGAATAATAAATTTTATAATGTCTGAGCTTTAACGCTTTCTGTGCAGTTGGCTGCTTTTAGGCCCACTGAAGCAATAAATTTTTATAATTATAATCCCTATCCTCCTAGGAAAGTTGTATCCTTAATTGAAGGGGCTGTACCCCCTTCAGCTAACTCTCATGTTTCTCTTATATTTCTAAGTCAGATGTTACTTATTTGATTGAAGGGGCACGAGGCTGAACTTCTATTCATTTCTCAGGCAACCAGCTATCACCAAGTTCGGTAGGTCTGTCACCTCTACCCGGGGCTCTTCCCACTCTTTTGCCACAGAGACGGGTTGGCCCTTTTAGGCTGTCCCGGGGTAGCTCACTTGGTTTCGGGGTAACAAACTAAAGGTCTCTTTGCTTGTTATATACTTGCTAAATCATGATGCAAAAGGTACGAGCTTTAGTCTCTGCTTCTTTATGCTTAAATGACTTATTTCATTGCTCTTTCAGCGTTCCCTTGCGGTACTTTTTCTATTGCTTATGGAACCTTTTTCGTCTCCCGTACTTAGGTGGAAAAATGGTTTAATTAATAATTTTAGATCTTGTTGTTCTATTTATGTTGTTAATTTAGTGTGGTATTTAAGCTAGCTGTTTAGCTCAGGGCGATCCAATTTGCATGGATGTCTTCTCGGTGTAAGGGAGATGCTTAGCTATCTCAGCCACGTCCTGATTTAATCCAAGTGCACCTTCCGGTACACTTACCATGTTACGACTTGCCTCCCCTTATTTGTGCTTATATGTTAGTAACGTTTGTTGCTATTGGCGGGGAGAGTGACGGGCGGTGTGTACGCGCCTCAGAGCCGGGTTCAAAAGGACATTCTACTTCCTTTTTACTACTAAATCCTCCTTCAAACACTAAGTTTTCATAGTGTTGTTCGTAATATTCTTATTAAAGAAAATGTAGCCCATTTCTTCCCACTTCGTTCGCTACACCTCGACCTGACGTTTTGAATTATATTCATTTTGCTTACTATAAATCCTTCATAGGGTAAGCTGACGACGGCGGTATATAGGCGGGGATGGCCAGAAGTGGTGAGGTTTAACGGGGGTTATCGGTTCTAGAACAGGCTCCTCTAGGGGGGTCTAAGGCACCGCCAAGTCCTTTGGGTTTTAAGCTAATGCTCGTAGTACCCTGGCGGACGTTTATTATAAAATAACGTCTAAGTTTATGGCTGAGCATAGTGGGGTATCTAATCCCAGTTTGTTTCTCAGCTTTCGTGGGGTCAGGTGGACTAATATTGAAGCTACCTTCGTGTGTGGGCTTCGGACACTCAGGGGCGTATGACAGCCAAGAGGTCTTTTGGCTTTATTTATTTTGAACCTTAACCACCCTTTACGCCGTGTCCATCAACTAGGGCCTCTCGTATAACCGCGGTGGCTGGCACGAGTTTTACCGGCCCTTTTTATCCCTAACTAAGTCAAGTTTTCACTTATGGCTTAATATTTATCACTGCTGAGTTCCCTTGGGGGTGTGGCATGGCAAGGCGTCTTGGGCTAAAATTTGTGCCTGATGCCTGCTCCTCGTCCCCGGGCAGGGGATTGAGGGCATTCTCACGGGCTTGCGGAGACTTGCATGTGTAAATTGGGTTAAAGCTGATGGTAAAGTCAGGACCAAGCCTTTGTGCAGACGGGGCTTTTTAGGGCCCATCTTAGCATCTTCAGTGCTATGCTTTATTTTAAGCTACGTGAGC